GTTTCGGACCATAGATCAAGCCAAGGGTCACAACTCCTTCTACCCATCCTGTATATTGTCCCTTTCATTCCGTGTTGCAATAGGCACTTAATATTCTATTATACAAGATTCTACGAAAATGAATTCTTCATAGGAGGGAGCAAATATTTATCTTTTCGATGAGAATTTGTACATGACATGGGAGAAACCCCTCTTTAATTGAAGAAAAGGTTCCATCATATATAGTGAATTGATACCCCGGATTCCCAGAATCATTTCTTTCAATGCTAACTCGTTATTAGTTAATGATCCTAGTAATTGGATCTATATGCTTATTCCGATAGGAAATGAAATAGTAAAATGATTATTCATCGAATGACTATTCATCTATTGTATTTTCAAATAGGGGGCAGGAAGGCTCTATGGAAAAATGGTGGTTCAATTCGATATTGTCTAACGAGGAGTTAGAACGCAGGTGTGGGCTAAGTAAATCAATGGACAGTCTTGGCTGTCCTATTGGAAATACCAGTGGAAGTGAAGACCCCATTCTAAATGATACGGATAAAAACATTCCTAGTTGGAGCGATAGTGGCAGTTATAGTTGCAGTAATGTTGATCATTTTTTAGGTGTCAGGGACATTTGGAGTTTCATCTCTGATGAAACTTTTTTAGTTAGGGATAGTAATGGTAACGGTTATTCCGTATATTTTGATATTGAAAATCAGATTTTTGAGATTGACAATGATAGTTCTTTTCTGAGTGAACTAGAAAGTTCTTTTTCTAGTTATCTGAATAATGGGTCTAAGAGTGACAATCGCTACTATGATTGTGACATGTATGATACTAAATATAGTTGGAATAATCACATTAATAGTTGCATTGATAGTTATCTTCGTTCTGAAATCCGTATTGATAGTTACATTTATAGTTATATTTGTAGTGGTGAAAGTATAAGTGGTAGTGATAGTGGGAATTCTAATATAAGAACTGGCGGTAATGACAGTGATATAGGAGAAGGATCGAATGATTTCGATATAAATCAAAAATACAGACATTTATGGGTTCAATGCGAAAATTGTTATGGATTAAATTATAAGAAATTTTTTAAGTCAAAAATGAATATTTGTGAACAATGTGGATATCATTTGAAAATGAGTAGTTCAGATAGAATCGAACTTTCGATTGATCCGGACACTTGGGATCCTATGGATGAAGACATGGTCTCTATCGACCCCATTGAATTTCACTCGGAAGAGGAGCCTTATAGAGATCGTATCGATTCGTATCAAAGAAAGACAGGTTTAACTGAGGCTGTTCAAACAGGCATAGGTCAACTAAACGGTATTCCCATAGCAATGGGGGTTATGGATTTTGAGTTCATGGGAGGTAGTATGGGATCCGTAGTAGGCGAGAAAATCACCCGTTTGATCGAGTATGCTACTAATAGATCTTTACCTGTTATTATGGTGTGTGCTTCTGGAGGAGCACGCATGCAAGAAGGAAGTTTGAGCTTGATGCAAATGGCTAAAATATCTTCCGCTTTATATGATTATCAATCAAATAAAAAGTTATTCTATGTATCAATCCTTACATCTCCTACAACCGGTGGAGTGACAGCCAGTTTTGGTATGTTGGGAGATATCATTATTGCTGAACCCAATGCCTACATTGCATTTGCGGGTAAAAGAGTAATTGAACAAACATTGAATAAGACAGTACCCGAGGGTTCACAAGCGGCTGAGTATTCATTCCATAAGGGCTTATTTGATCCAATCGTACCACGTAACCCTTTAAAAGGTGTTCTGAGTGAGTTATTTCAGCTACACGGTTTCTTTCCCTTGACTCAAAATTAAAGTAGAGCACTAGTACTAGGCTCAGTTATTTGTAGCGAACTTTAGTTCATCGCAATCAAAGTCCAAATAAGAAGAATGGGGTTTTCTTTGGTGACATAAGTTCTATAGTCAGAATCAGAAGTTTCGGATAATTACTTTTTTGATTTTTATTTTCTCCAGATTTTTTATCCTACCCCTATTGATGATTAGAAATCAGGAACCCTCTATAAAATAAAGAGGAGAAAAGAGTGAATTCTTCTTTCCGCGGAATAGAATTGGGAAAATGAAAAGAATTTCATGTTCCCTTCCTTCTTACGTATTAATATATAGAATAATGAAAATCTATAATAGAAATGTTGCATATTTCTATATCTATATCTCCCGAGAACCTCCTTTTTTTTTACTATGAATCCCTGTTGGATCGGATTCTAACGAATCCTTAGGGAACTCGTAAGAAACTCTTTATTATAAGATAAGGACGGGAGAACAAGAATAAAAAAGCGGATTATCATACATATATTTTGTGTAGAAAGATGAATAGGTACACTTATTTAGTTCTACATTCCTTGCACTTATTATATACTTATAATAAATATACTTATCATAAGATATATTTCTAACAAGTACAAATTTCTAACAAGTACAAATATTAAATCGAGGCACCTATTCTATGACAGATTTCAATTTACCCTCTATTTTTGTGCCTTTAGTGGGCCTAGTATTTCCGGCAATTGCAATGGCTTCTTTATCTCTTCATGTTCAAAAAAACAAGATTGTTTAGATCCGATGGGATCAAATCTCATCAATTTATTTTAACACTTGGACTTGGATCATAATACAGATATCTTTTAGTGGAATAGGGTACGGTACGACATGTGACTCCCTCCGAGCACAAATAAAAAAGCTGTTATTGTTATGCATGCAGATCCATGATATATGGATAAATGCATGTATATTATATGTGGGTATAGCTGTTTTTGTTTTCAAATAGATCAGCGAATATCTGAAATAGAAAGTCAATGTATCTATATGTATGTAGATATACATAGTGGGATCATATGAAGGGGATGTTATTATTTTATATCTAACCAATTCGATGAATTACTCCTAATGGTTTACATCATAATAGTGCTAGTTGATGAGAGTTACTTCGGGATCAAAACAAAAAAAAGTAAAGTCAAATTCATTTGGCTTATTCTATTCTCTCAATTCCAATAGAATGCAACTGGATCGAGTATGAACTGGCAATCCGAACGTATATGGATAGAACTTGTAACGGGGTCTCGAAAAACAAGTAATTTCTGCTGGGCCTGTATCCTTTTTTTAGGTTCACTAGGATTCTTATTGGTTGGAACTTCCAGTTATCTTGGTAGGAATCTGATATCCGTATTTCCCTCTCAGGAAATCCTTTTTTTTCCCCAAGGAATCGTGATGTCTTTCTATGGGATCGCCGGTCTGTTCATTAGTTCCTATTTGTGGTGCACAATTTCGTGGAATGTAGGTAGTGGTTATGATCTTTTTGATAGAAAAGAAGGAATAGTGTGTATTTTTCGTTGGGGATTTCCTGGAATAAATCGTCGCATCTTCCTTCGATTCCTTATGAGAGATATCCAGTCAATCAGAATGGAAGTTAAAGAGGGTCTTTATCCTCGTCGTGTCCTTTATATGGAAATCAGAGGCCAGGGAGCCATTCCCTTGACTCGTACCGATGAGAATTTTACTCCACGAGAAATTGAACAAAAAGCTGCTGAATTGGCCTATTTCTTGCGCGTACCAATTGAAGTATTTTGAAATGAACTGAAGAATGAATGCTTTCTCCGCATGAGGGAAGGAACTCAGGAATCCCCTTTTTAATATAACTGAAGTTTCTTCGGAACGTTTATTCGAGCAAAACATGTTCGATTCTATTTCCCCCGTTCCGTTGGTAATACCGTTGTGTTGTGGCCCATAGAATAAAGCAGGCGGACGAATACGGAACAACCATAATAAGAAGCTATTTTTATCCACCAAAACAAAAACTCTTTTTTTTACATATGGAACTAAACTCAATTCTTTCATACTAGTAACAAATCTAATAAGTATGTATTCATCACACATATCAGAACATTTCGGAATACAGTACAGAATTCATCTTTTTAGGACCAATATTTTGAATTGATACGTTAGATACAGATAGATCGTATCTCGTAAATTATCTCTCTTTCGTTAATCGATGTTTCTTTTTTTTTATCCTTTCTTTTGCTCCTTGATGACCAAACGATTGGATCTCTCATAACTATTCAATTTCTCTCTTGTTTTGCCACCCATTTCGGATTTCATCATCAATATTCTTCAGAAATATCCCCTCAATTATTCCTGGGCTGTGGGTAGCCAGTGAAACATTTCGAAATAATTGATTGATCCAGGGGGAGTTCTTTCGTCTCGAAATCCGAATAATATTCATTACTTCAAGTGGTTTTTCGGGCATTCATCGAAAGGAACAAATGAAGATACAATTGGTTCGAATTTGACCAATTGAGATATCTGGGAACTTGATTATTTCTTCATTCGAAACGGACCTTTATTCTATTTCTATATTCTTTCTAGATCCAAGGACTAAACAATTCAAAAAAAAAAAGAAGGAATAGATCCGATCCATAGGTTCCATACCTTGTTATAGAACTCATGCTTCATAGAAATATCGGATCAGATAGAGTCGGCGAATGAAGCAGTTTCATTAACAATTTACAGAACAGATTAAAAGTGCCAAAAAAGAAAGCATTGACTCCCCTCCCATATCTTGCATCTATAGTCTTTTTGCCCTGGTGGATCTCTCTCTCATTTAATAAAAGTCTGGAACCTTTAGTTACTAATTGGTGGAATACAAGGCAATCCGAAACTTTTTTGAATGATATTCAAGAGAAGAACGTTCTAGAAAGATTCATAGAATTAGAACAACTATTCCTGTTGGACGAAATGATAAAGGAGTACCCGGAGACACAGATACAAAAGCTTCGTATAGGAATCCACAAAGAAACAATACAATTGGTCAAAATGCACAATGAAGATCATATCCATATAATTTTGCATTTCTCGACAAATATAATCTGTTTTGCTATTCTAAGTGGTTATTCTATTCTGGGTAATGAAGAACTTGTCATTCTTAATTCTTGGGTTCAGGAATTCCTCTATAACTTAAGCGACACAATAAAAGCTTTTTCTATTCTTTTATTAACTGATTTATGTATCGGATTCCACTCGCCCCATGGTTGGGAACTAATGATTGGTTCGGTTTACAAAGATTTTGGATTTGCTCATAACAATCAAATTATATCTGGTCTTGTTTCCACTTTTCCAGTCATTCTAGATACAATTTTGAAATATTGGATCTTCCATTATTTAAATCGTGTATCTCCTTCACTTGTAGTGGTTTATCATTCAATGAATGAATGAAGAACTCATTTGATCTGCCGATATCAATCAAATCCGAATGTTACTTCGTACATAAACAAACCATTTTTAATCTGACTCACTCTTTATACTTCTACCCGTCTAAGGGATTCCCCCTCCAGTACAATGGCAGAATCGTGGATAGGGAACTATACTAGCTACCTACCTAATTTATTGTAGAAATTTCCGGGATCAATAATTGGACCATGCAAAATAGAAATACCTTTTCTTGGGTAAAGGAACAGATGACTCGATTCATTTCCGTATCGATCATGATATATGTCATAACTCGGACATCTATTTCAAATGCATATCCCATTTTTGCGCAGCAGGGTTATGAAAATCCACGAGAAGCAACTGGGCGTATTGTATGCGCCAATTGCCATTTAGCTAATAAGCCCGTGGATATTGAGGTTCCACAAGCTGTGCTTCCTGATACTGTATTTGAAGCAGTTGTTAGAATCCCTTATGATATGCAACTGAAACAAGTTCTTGCTAATGGGAAAAAGGGGGCTTTGAATGTGGGGGCTGTTCTTATTTTACCCGAGGGATTCGAATTAGCTCCCCCCGATCGTATTTCTCCCGAGATGAAAGAAAAGATAGGCAATCTGTCTTTTCAGAGTTATCGCCCCACTAAAAGAAATATTCTTGTGGTAGGTCCTGTTCCTGGTCAGAAATATAGTGAAATCGTCTTTCCCATTCTTTCCCCGGACCCTGCTACTAAGAAAGACGTTCACTTCTTAAAGTATCCCATATATGTAGGTGGGAACAGGGGAAGAGGTCAGATTTATCCCGATGGGAACAAGAGTAACAATACAGTCTATAATGCTACAGCAGCAGGTATAGTAAGCAGAATAGTACGTAAAGAAAAAGGGGGGTATGAAATAACCATAGCTGACGCATCGGATGGACACCAAGTGGTTGATATTATACCTCCAGGACCAGAACTTCTTGTTTCAGAGGGTGAATCTATCAAGCTTGATCAACCATTAACGAGTAATCCCAATGTGGGTGGATTTGGTCAGGGAGATGCAGAAATAGTACTTCAAGATCCATTACGTGTCCAAGGTTTGTTGTTCTTCTTGGCATCTGTTATTCTGGCACAAATCTTTTTGGTTCTAAAAAAGAAACAGTTTGAGAAGGTTCAATTGTCCGAAATGAATTTCTAGATCTACGGATTCATCAAGCTGGTAAAAAGAGCCGAATTGTTGTGATCGATGCAATTATGTATGATTCAAAAAAATCATGGAAAATGTTTTGCTTGCTTTGTTTATACTATTTTTCTGCGAGATGCCGGAAATTGCTTGTATCCCATTCCTAGCAATAGTATGTATATTGCGAAGAAGACTACTGGATCCCCCCTTCTTTTTTTCAATCAAAATGGGAGTGTTGTGACTATGCTAGGCCTCCCATTGGCAGATTGTAAATGCCATGTAATGCATCAATAGTTTTTTTGTACCTAATAGAATCGAATTCTAATAGATAATAGGCATAAGTAGGAGGAGAATACACGCGGATAAATGAAAGGAACAAATGATTCTAGGAGGGATTACTCGTCTTCCTAATCTTCCACACAAGAAAAGGGTGGAAAATTCCTTTTCTTGTGTGGAAATAATAATGATTCTTGATCCTGTTCGTCAAAGATTACTATTTATTTGATTTTCCAGTTCTATCGGAACTCGTTTGTTTCGATTCATAAGAAGTAGTGGACAAACAAAAAAAGGGGTGGGAGTAACTTACTGAGCAAATAAAACTTCTTCAATGAACTTATAAAAAAAGTAAAAAAAAGAAAATTTTAACTGTGATGAGATAATCAATAAGGATTGGGATATGCGCAAAAATCCAAGATTTCATCTTTTCGCCCGGAGCATTAAGAGTCTTTTTTTTGCTTGAAATTTTCTTTTTCTAGAGTAAGATTAGTATCGAAATGATTTGCAGGATGTCTCATCTATAGAAATCCATATTGTGTCATCCAGAAAATCAATTGATTCCTTCTTTCTTCTTGCTTCGGGGGAGTCCCTCCATACTATGGAGGAACAGATACTATGAATCAATCAATGGATTCAATTCTTCAAAAACATCATCAGAAACAAAGGAATGGAGTGGTTTGAAACATCGGAGCAAAGGATCCGTTTTGTTATTTCTACGAATATAATATGATTATTGTGTTGACTGGATGAATTTCCAAACTTTTTTATGTTATGGAATGGGTCAAACAAAGTTTCGCCCGACAGAGTAAGAACTCAACAGGACCTTACCC